ATTTTTTGTTTTTTTTATTTTATATTATATATCTAACAAAATTTCGCTAACTTTATTTAAATGGAATTTAAAACAAGTAAATTGCCTAGTCACTAAATTTATATAATAATTAAGTTTCACTAACTACAGAACTGCTAATTGATATAAAATGTCTTTTTAAAAAAAAATAAATTTTAAAATATAAGTAATTTTGTACAAATTATTGATTAAAGAAAGAATTTAGTAATAAAAAGTTAAAATTAAATTGTATTTTTAACCTAAAAAAAATTCATTAACTTTTATTTTAAAATTTAAAGACTAAATTTCAATTTGACTAAAATAAAAAAAAAAATGAAAACTGGAAAAAAAAATTAAAAACTGAAAAAAAAAAAATTGGAAAAAATTATGATACAAGAAAAGTTTAATCAATAATATTTTCTGGTAAAAAATTTGTGAGCTATAATAAATATTTAATATATATATATATAATTATATATTTAATATATATAACTCCTACTCTATTAAAAGAGTAGGAGTTATATATATATATTATTATATATATATATATATGTGTATATATATACATATACATATATATATATATATATATATATATATATGTATATGTATATGTATATATATATATATATATATATATATATATATATATATATAATAATATATATATATATATATGTACGTATGTATATGAATTAATATATACATATATATATATATATTTACATGGATATAAAATAATTTTAAAAGGATTTAATAGATAAAATGTGTTATATGAGTGGTGTCTTCAGTTTTAAGAAGAAAAAAAAAAACTGAAGACACAACTCTAAAGAAAGATAATTTTAGAATAATTGAAATTTATGATCATTGATTTTTTTATAAATTTCCTATTTTTAAATATAGTTAGTCAAATTTTGTTAGATATATAATATATTTTATTTTGGTATTTTAAGTTTCTTGTTTATTTTATTTACATGTAAGTATACACTATCAATTTTAAAATATAAATTCAGTAATTATTATTAAATATTAATGAAATTTTTATTTAGAAATTTAACTTAAAATTAACTAATATTGTGCCAGCAGTTGCGGTTATTCAATAAATTTAAAGATACTGTTTTAGTAGATTAATTAGTATATAAAATTAAAATTATAATTTATATTTTAAGGTAAAATTTTAATATTTATTTGTTTTTCTAAAATTGGTTAAGAAATTTTCTGTTAAACCAGGATTAGATACCCTGTTATATTAAATGTAAATACTTCTTGAGTAGTAAAAGTTTTGATCTTCAAACTTAAAAGATTTGGCGGTATTTTATCTTATTAGAGGAACTTGTTTATTAATTGATATTCCACAACTATTATTTACTTATTTATTTACTTGTATACCGCCGTCATGAATATACTTATAAGTTTATTTTCTTTTATTTTATGAATTTCATGTTAGGTCAAGGTGCAGTATAAATAAGAAAAAAATGGGTTACAGTTAAAAGTATGAATGGATTCTTATTTTTTTTGATTTTGAAAAAGGATTTAATAGTAAAGCTATTTATAGTAATTTTATGAAAAAAGATTCTAAAATATGTACATATTGCCCGTCACTCTTGCCCAAAACAAGATAAGTCGTAACATAGTAGACGTACCGGAAGGTGTGTCTGGAAAGAAATGAATAGCTAAATTTAAGTGTGTTGGTTACATCAATATGATACTGAGAAGTTTTATTTTAATTAAGTTTAAATTTATGTATTTGGGTTTATTTATTTTTTATTAATCAATTGTGAGAGGGGCTCAATTGATTAAAATATTAAATATATAAATTGTACCTTTTGTATCAGGGTTTATTAAAATAAAAGATTATTCTAGTTTCTCGAAAGAAAAAGATTTAATTTAGTAAATTATTTAATGTTTCATAATTAATTTATATACTATTTTATATTTGATAAGAATTTAGGTTTTTTATATCTAGTTGTTTTATTTTTAATTTAATTAAGTTAATTTAAGTATGGGGGTATTTAAATTAATAAAATTTATAGGGATAAGCTTATAAAATTTATAAGAACTTGGATTAATGCTTCTATCTTGTGTCTTTAGAAATAAGAGTCATTATAATTTGTAAAAATAAACTAGGGGGTTTATAATTATTCAGAAATAGTTTTAAGTAGGGGATAAAACTATTTAATTGAATAATTACATTGAATTAATAATGATTAAATTAGTATAATATAAAATATTTTTTAAGAATTCGGCAAGTATAATTTTCAACTGTTTACCAAAAACATTTCTGGGGGGAAAATATTTTTGGTATAACCTGCTCCATGCTAAGGTTAATAGCTGCAGTATTTTGACTGTACAAAGGTAGCATAATAATTAGTCTTTTAATTGGAGGCTGGAATGAATGGTTGAATGTAATATTAACTTTTTTATTAATATGAATATTGAATTTAATTTTTAAGTTAAAAAGCTTAAATAATAAAAAGGGACGAGAAGACCCTATAGAATTTTATAATTAATTTGAAAATACATTTTTTGGTTGGGGTGACTAGAAATTAACTTTTCTTTTTAATTCATTTTTAAATGATAAAATGATCCTAAGTTAGTAGAGATGAAGATAAAATTACCTTAGGGATAACAGCATAATTTTTTTTTTAAGAACATATTTATAAAAAAGTTTATGACCTCGATGTTGAATTAAATATTATATAAATGTAGGAGTTTGTATATTAAGTCTGTTCGACTTATATATTTACATGATTTGAGTTCAAACCGGTGTGAGCCAGGTTGGTTTCTATCTTTTTTTAAATTTCATGGTTTAGTACGAAAGGATTGATTATTAAAATTTTTATTTTACACACTGAGGATCATTAATTCTGTCTATTTTGGCAGACTAATGTGTTAAGTTTAGGGTTTATTTATGTAATTTTACAAGTAGAAATTCTTTTTAAATTAGTTATTTTAATTTTAATAATGTTATTTTCTCTTGTAAGAGTAGCTTTTTTAACTTTACTGGAACGTAAAGTTTTAGGATATGTACAAATTCGTAAAGGACCAAACAAAGTAGGAGTTTATGGTATTTTTCAACCTTTTTCTGATGCTGTAAAGTTATTTACTAAGGAATTTTTTTTTCCTACAAGGTCTAATTTTTATCCTTACTGGGTTAGCCCTGGGCTAACCCTACTTATTAGTGTATTTGTTTGGGCAGGATTTCCCTATTTGAATTTAATTTTAACCTGGAAGTATAGATTTATGTTTGTGTTAGTTGTTCTAAGAATAGCTGTATATTTTATTATAATTTCAGGTTGATTTTCTAATTCTTCTTATTCTATGTTAGGGTGTTTACGAGTAGTTGCTCAATCAATTTCTTACGAAGTAAGTTTTTATTTATTAATTTTATGTATATTATTTATGATTAAAAGATTAGTCATTGGAGATTTTTTTATTTATCAAACTAAGGTTTGGTCAATAATTTTAATATTGCCAGTTTTTATTATAATTTTTGTTTCTTTTTTAGCTGAGTTAAATCGGACTCCTTTCGATTTTACAGAAGGAGAATCTGAATTGGTTTCAGGGTTTAATATTGAGTATGGGGGAGTAGGGTTTGCTTTAATTTTTTTGGGAGAGTATCTAAGAATTTTATTTTCTAGAATAATTTTAAATATTTTGTTTATAGGAGGGTTAAATTTTAATTTAACAAGATACCTAAAAGTTTTAGTTATTTCTTTATTAATCATTCTTATTCGAGGAACCCTGCCTCGTTACCGGTATGATAAATTAATAATTTTGTGTTGAAAATCTTATCTTTCTGTTGTACTTTTGATACTGATTTTTTATAGAGTCGTATTTTTTTAGGGAGGAGTCCGGTAAATTAGAGAGAAGTTGTAGTAATAACTTATTTTACTTTCAAGGTAAATATTTTAAATAAATTATACAACTTATTTAATTAGAATGTGATCTCATATTTGTTGTCTTAAAGGGATAAGTGCAAAAATTAAAAAATAAAGCATAGTTAAACATTGTCTCATAAAAATGTATGGAGTTTCAACTGGTTTTATTCCCATTCAAGTTAATAATACTATCAAATTTACTCATATTCAAAATATATGTTGTGTTACAGGATAAAATTGTATTCCTTTAAAGTAACTTACTGGAAAAATTGGGAGAAAGCCTAAAATTAAAATTGAAGAAACGAGTCCTAAAACTCCTCCTAATTTATTAGGAATAGCTCGTAAAATAGTGTAAGCAAATAAAAAGTATCATTCTGGTTGAATATGGAGAGGTGTTACAAGAGGATTTGCAGGAATAAAGTTATCTGGGTCATTCAATAAATATGGAAAGTACATAATTAATAATATAAATAAAGAAAAAAAAATGAAGTATCCTATTAAATCTTTTACTAAAAAATATGGATAAAATGGAATTTTATCGTTTCTTATAGGGGTTCCTATGGGATTTGAAGATCCTGACTCATGCAAAAAAATTAAATGAAACACTACTATAGCTGATAAAATAAATGGTAGAAGAAAATGAATAGTAAAAAATCGGGTTAATGTAGGGTTGTCAACTGCAAATCCTCCCCATAATCAAAAAACCATTATTTCTCCTAAATAAGGAATTGCAGAAAGTAGGTTTGTAATTACTGTAGCCCCTCAAAAAGATATTTGTCCTCAAGGTAGTACGTATCCTATAAATGCAGTTCCTATCAAAATAAATAAGATTATAATTCCTCTTAACCAAGTTTTTAAGAGTTGAGAGGAATTAAAGTAAATTCCTCGTCCAATATGCAAGTAAATAAAAATAAAAAAAAAAGATGCTCCATTTGAGTGGATTACTCGAATTAGTCATCCATTATTAACATCTCGGCAAATATGTGTAACACTTTCAAAAGCAAGATTTACATTTGCTGTAAAATGTATAGCTAAGAAAATTCCTGAAAGAATTTGAATTATTAATATAAGTCCTAATAAGGATCCAAAATTTCATAAAATATTAATGTTAGAAGGTGTAGGAAGGTTTACTAATGAGTTGTAAATTGAAGAAATAATAATATTCTTTTTTTTTATATTGGATAACATTAGTATTTTTTACGTATGGGCCCTTTATTTAGGCAAAGTAAATTAATTATGATAATTAAAATAATAAGAAGATAAATAAATATAAAAAATGATGAAAAAATGTTCAATTTTGTGTATAATTTAATAAATTCATGATTAAATAAATCTTTATTTTGTAAATTATCATTAAATATAACTTTAAGATGGGGTATTTTTTGTAGTCACAAAAAAATTAGTGGTGCAAAAAAAAGTAATTTTATGCTTATAAATGAAAATTTATTATTAGAACAAATTCTAGTAACATATGTAAAAATTACTATTAATCCTCTTGCTATTACTAAAAATATTGTAAATGGTAATCAAGAAGATAAACTAATTGTCCGAGTGATTGAGCAAATTATAATTGTTTGAATTAAAATTAATATTCCTATAGATAATGGGGTACTTATAAGAGGTATTATTGCAGATAAAATTACTATAATAATTATTAAGGTTTGAAGAATCTCAGTTAATAGTTTAAGTTAAAATTCTAGTTTTGGATACTAGGGATATATTTATTTAACTGATGTTTTAAAAATTTTGTTAACTTTGATTTACAAAATCAATATTTTTATTAAACTATTAAAACATTGTTTATTTCTTTAAGTTGTTATTTAATATTTTTCTGGGGAGGTTTATGTTTTTTTAAAATAAAAGGACATGTTTTAATAATGCTTTTGAATTTGGAATTTATAGGGTTAATTATTTTATTAATAATAATTGATTTTTTTAGACTATTTTCTTATGATTTAATAGTATTAATTTATCTAATTATTACGATAGTATGTGAAGCTGTAATAGGTTTAGTTTTATTGACTTTGTATATTCGCACACACGGTGGGGACTATTTAAAAACAAGAACATTACTAAGATGTTAGAAATATTTAGTAGTTTACTTTTAATTGTGGTTTTTAATAGATGGTTGATAAATCTAAATATTATAATTATTTATTTTTTATGGAATTTGTTTAAATTATACGAGATGGGAGAGTACAATTTAAAATTAATTATGGTTTTATTAAGTATCTGATTAGTTATTATAATAATAATGAGAGTAGAAGTGAAAGATCAAACTCAAGATTTACTAATAATATTTAAATTTCTTTTAATATGCTTAATTATAGTTTTTTATTCTGATAGAATAATTATATTTTATATATGATTTGAAATAAGTGTATTACCTGTTTTATTAATTATTTATGGCTGAGGATACCAGCCAGATCGGTTAGAAGCAGGATTTTACATAATTATATATACTGTTTTGTTTTCCTTACCACTTTTATTAGGTATTTTTTATATGAATATAATAGATAAGTTGCCTACAAATTTAATTATTTTACTTATATTTATAATAGCATTTTTAGTCAAGTTACCTATAGTTGGAGTTCATTTTTGGCTTCCTCGGGCACATGTTGAAGCCCCTGTCTATGGTTCTATAATTTTAGCTGGTGTTATATTAAAATTAGGAGGGTATGGCTTAATTAAACTTTCCTTTTTTATAGGAGATTTAATATTTATCTCTGGAGGAGTTGTTATTCCTTATAGTTTAATAGGAGGTATCTATTTAAGATTTATTTGTTTTATTCAAAGTGATATGAAAATGTTAGTAGCTTATTCTTCTGTTGTTCATATGAGAATTTCACTTTCAGGGCTTTTAACACTACAAGAAAGAGGTGTTGAAGGTGTGATTTTTATAATATTAGGGCATGGATTATGTTCGTCAGGATTGTTTTGTGTGCTAGGAATTGTTTATAGTCGAACTATAACTCGAAGAATTTATTTAAATAAAGGAATTTATAATATTATACCTACATGCACTTTGTGGTGATTTCTTTTTTGTTCTTCAAATCTTTCTTTTCCTCCTTCTTTAAATTTACCAGGAGAAATTTTATTAATTATTTCTATTTTTAAAAATAGAAATAATTATTCTTTTATTTTAATTACTTTTGGGTTTATTAGTTCTATGTATAGAATTTTTCTTTTTGCTTTTTCTCAGCAGGGTCAAATAAAAAAGTTTTACTCTTTTCCAAATTTTAATTTAAAAGAATCTTTAGTAATAATTTCTCATTGAATACCACTTAATTTATTAATTTTAGATTTAAGATTAATTTCATTTTATTGAGATAGTTTAATAAAAATATTGATTTGTGGAATCAAAGTTCTTGTTGTTTCAATTTTGAAGATACTGAGAAAATTCGAATTTTTATCATTTTTTTTAATAGTAGGATCTATTTTAAGTTTCATATTTTCTTCTATATTTATTAGACAAAATTTAATTTATTTTTATGAGATTGAATTGTTTAATATAAATTCAGTTGCATTTACATATATTATTTATTTAGATTGAATATCAGTTATATTTAGATCTATTGTTTTAATAATTTCTTCTTTAATTTTAGTCTATTCTAAAGTTTATATAGGTAAAGAATGTCATCAATTCCTATGGCTAACAGTATTATTTATTTTTTTTATAATTATCATAATTTTTAGACCTAGTTCTTTAGGTGTTTTGTTAGGGTGAGATGGACTAGGAATAATTTCTTATTGTTTAGTTATTTATTATAAAAGTGCAAGTTCTTATAATTCTGGGTTTATCACAGCTGCTACTAATCGGTTAGGAGATAGTATACTAATATTATCTGTTGCATGATTTAGTTTAAGTGGGTTATTTATTTTTTTTGAAAGATCTATAATTATTTTTTTTATTTTGGCTTGTATAACAAAAAGAGCTCAAGTTCCTTTTAACTCATGGCTTCCACTAGCTATAGCAGCTCCTACTCCTATTTCTTCATTAGTACATTCATCTACTTTAGTAACTGCAGGTGTTTACTTGTTAATTCGGTTTTATTTTTGCTATAGAGGGACATTTTTAATTACAATTTTGTTAATTTCTTCTTTCTTAACTATTTTTATTGCAGGAGTTTCTGCTTTACAAGAATTTGATATAAAACGTGTCGTTGCATTATCTACACTCGGTCAGTTGGGATTTATAATTTTAATTTTATGTGTAGGATATCCTTATATTGCTTTTTTTCATTTATTAGTTCATGCTTTATTTAAAGCATTATTATTTATATGTGCTGGATCTATTATTCATAGTAGAATAGGTTTACAAGATTTACGTAAAATAGGAAGTTTGAACTTAGATTTATTAGTTAAAAGTTGTGTTAATATTTCTTTATTAAATTTAATAGGGTTACCTTTTTCTTCAGGATTTTACTCAAAAGATGCTTTAATTGAGTTAACTTATTTTAATTTTGGAGGAGTAGGGCTAGGTGTACTTTTGTTAATTTTAATTTCTATAACTATTGCTTACTCAATACGGTTAATTATTTACTTTTCTTTAGGATCATGAATTTTATTTATAGAAAGTTCCCTGAAAATAACTTTTAGTATTATTATTTTATCTTTATTAAATATTTTTTTGGGAGTGTATATAAATTGAATAATTCAAGAGTTATATTTAATTTGTATTAGAATTATAGTTAAATTGATACCATTATTTATTATTATAATAGGTGTGTGTTGGCATGCAACTCTTAAATTGATAAAGCCTGTTACTTGATTTGTTATAGGAATATTGTTTATAACTAATTTAACTAAAATAACAAGATACTTAATTATACTAAGATTAATAATTTTAAAAGTTGTAGATCAAGGATGATTTGAATCTTTTATTTATAATTTGAAAATTAGAACTTCTAAAGCATCATATTATTTGTATAAACATAGATTTAGATACATCTCAATTGGAAGAATATTATTAATTATTAGATTTTTATTTTCAGGTAGTTTAAAAAGAACAAAACTTTGAAGAAGTTTTAGTAGAGAATTCTTCTGGAAAACTCTTTGCCATATTGAAAATATGGAATTTTATAATAAATTACAGAAGGGGGTGTCTAACAAAATAATGCTTTGAGGTAGTTAGCAGCTTCCTCGGAGACTCCTTAAGTAAGATATAACTCATTTAAATTATTAACAATAATTTGTCTCTCTTTGACTTTTACTTAAAGTATGAACATGTGTTTAATTTTTAGGTCGAAACTAAATGTAGAAATTACTTCTTTACTTTCAGATTAAATAAATAACTTTTATTTGCAAAATAACTGTTTTAAATTAAACTATAATCCTATTTTCATTCTATTGAACCTTCTTTTCATTCTAGGGCTAACCCTAGAATGAGAATACTTATTATTAATATATTAAATGATATCCATATATTTATATTGATTAAATTTATTATTAAAGGTATAGGAATAATTATTGTAATTTCAATATCAAAAATTAGAAATATTAATCTGATCGAGAAAAAATGAATTGAAAAAGGTACACGAAATTTAGTTAGTGGGTCAAATCCACATTCAAAAGGTGATTTTTTTTCACGTTGAGAATTTTTGTGAATATTGATTATAGGAGTAATATTTAAAATTAAAATAATAATAGTTAAACTTAATAAAAAAAATATTCACACTAAAAATATTATCTTACCCTTAGATTTTTTAGTTGGAAGCTAAATGTAATTAAAATATATACTAGTAAGATATTTACCTCATCAATAGATAACTATATAAAGGAATAGTCAAATTACGTCTACAAAATGTCAATACCAAATTGATAATTCTATTCCTAAGTGATGAGTTTTAGAAAAATATATTTTACTTAATCGAATGAAAGCATGAATTAAAAATAAAGTACCAATAATTACATGAATTCCGTGAAATCCAGTTGTTAAAAAAAAAGTTCTTCCATAAACTGAGTCTCTTATACAAAAAGGTGCATTTTTATACTCATAATATTGAAGTATTGAGAAGTATCCTCCTAAAATAATTGTTAATAATAATCTTTTTTTTGTTTGATTGAAATTGTTTGTAAATAAAGATGAATGAGTTCATGTGATAGAAATTCCCGATCTTAATAAAATAATTGTATTTATTAATGGAATATTTAATGGATTAAATCTGTAAATCATTATGGGAGGTCACGATAAGCCTATTTCTATTCTTGGAGATAATCTGTGATGAAAAAATCTTCAGAAAAATCTAATAAAAAATAAAATTTCTGAAGTAATAAATAAAATTATTCCGTATTTTATTGAAATTATAACTGATGAAGTATGATTACCTTGGAAAGTTCTTTCTCGTTGAATATCGTTTCATCATTTAAATATAACTAATAAGATTCCTATCATGGAAAATATAGTAGTAGTTAATTTAGTATTAAAATAAATTACTGTAAATCATGTGTAATTTATAATAATGATTGAAATTATTAGTGGCCATGGTGAGATATCAACTAAATGGAATTGGTGATTTTTTATCATTAACTCATTTCTCTTGAGTAAAGTGTTATTAATACTGAAAATACATAAGATTGGATAATACCAATTATTAATTCAAATGTTAAAAATATTATTTGAATTAATAAAATTATTATTCATATATTGGAATTAAAATTTAAAGTGTTTCCTAACAATGCTATTAGTAGATGTCCTGCAATTAAATTTGCTGTTAATCGTACTGCTAGGGCTATTGGACGAATAATATTTCTTGTTAATTCAATTAATACTATAAAAGGTATTAGTATATTTGGGGTTCCAGAAGGGACAAGATGGGCAAATATTGATTTGTTTAAGTTTATTCATAAAAATAAAATAATAGATAATCAGATTGGTAACGATAACGTTAAAGAAAAGGAAAGATGTGCAGAAGAACAGAAAGTATAAGGAAAATTTCTTCTTAAATTGTTTGTTAAGATAAAAAAAAAAAGACATATTATAATTAAACTTGATCCTTTTATAATAATATTAGGATTAAAAAGAGATTTGAATTCTTTGTTTAGATTTATAATTACTTTTTTTAAAAGAAAGTTATTTCGTGAATTAGATTTTCAATATAAGTTTGGTAAAATGGTAATACTGATTAGTATAATTCTTCAGTTTAATTGAGTATTAAAAATTGCAGTTGGGTCAAATATAGAAAATAAACTTATTATCATTTAATTTTATATTTTAAAAAATTAGATTTTTTTAAAAATTTAATATTTTTGTTTGTATAAAAATAAATATATGTGTTTATAAAAATAAAAATTAGAGTAGTGTATATAAAAATAATTATTCAAGGTGTAGGGGATATTTGTGGAATAAAGAAGTAAATTATTACTTTGATATGACAGTTCAATATTATAAATTAACTAACTTCTTTTATTTAGAGTAGTTGCAGTTACTATAAATTGGTTTAAGAGACCATTACTTGCTTTTCAGTCACTAAATAAAGCAAAGTTCTTAATTCAGAAAATGAAATATTTAATAGGAATTACATCTACTACAATAGGTATAAATGAATGATTTGCTCCGCAAATTTCTGAGCATTGACCGTAGTATGATCCTGACCGGTTAGAAAGAAGAGAAATTTGGTTTAATCGTCCAGGAGTAGCATCTATTTTTAATCCTATAGAAGGAATTGTTCATGAATGTAATACATCATATGAAGATGTAATGAGACGAATTTGACAATTTAGAGGAATGGGGGTGCTATTGTCAACTTCTAGTAAACGAAAGTTTCTTTCATTTTTTATATATGAGTCAAATTCAATTGAATTAAAATCATTATACTCGTATCTTCAGTATCATTGATGGCCCAAAATTTTAATTGTTAAAATTGGTCTTTGTAATTCATCTATAATGTATAACAAGTGTAATGATGGAAGTGCGATAAATCTTAGAATAATAGTTGGAATTAGAGTTCATACTAGTTCAATTAATTGATTTTCTAGTATTATATTTGAAGTGTAATTATTAGTTATTATTTTAATTATGAGAAAAGAAACTACAGATAGAATTGTAGTAATAATTATTATTCTATAGTCATGAAATGCATATAATTGTTCTATAATAGGAGATGCTCTGTCGTATAAAGATATTTTTATTCAGTCTATTACTAAAAGAAGCTACTCATATTTAAATTTTAAATTTACTACATTATTCTGTCATATTAGCTATTTTGTAAGTAAAGTTGGAATTTCAGAATAACTATGTTCAATGGGAGGCATATTTTGAATTCATTCGATTATAAAAAAATTGGAATTAGAAATTAAAATTCGTTTCGTGTAAAGAGATTCTCAAATAATAATAATAAAAAAGATTATAGAAAAAGTGGAAATTATTGATCCAATGGAAGAAATCAAATTTCAAAAAATTAAAAGATCTGGATAATTGGAGTATCGTCGGGGTATACCTATTAGTCCTAAAAAATGTTGAGGGAAAAATGTTATATTTACTCCAATGAATGTTCTTAGAAATTGTGTTTTAAGTATTATTTTATTTATTAAAAGTCCTGTTAGTAAAGGATATCAATTAATAAATCTTGCAATAATAGCAAATACTGCTCCTATAGATAAGACATAATGGAAATGTGCTACTACGTAGTAAGTGTCATGTAAAATAATATCAATAGATGAGTTTGCTAGAATTACACCTGTTAATCCTCCTAATGTGAATAAAAAAATAAATCCTAAAGATCAAATTAAACTGGGGGAAAGTCTAATTTTTATTCCATAAATTGTAGCTAGTCATCTAAAAATTTTAATTCCTGTTGGAATTGCAATAATTATTGTAGCAGATGTAAAGTATGCTCGTGAATCAACATCTATTCCAATAGTAAATATGTGGTGAGCTCAAACAATAAATCCTAAAATTCCAATAGCTAGTATTGCATAAATTATTCCTAAGGTTCCAAATGCAGAAATTTTACCTCTTTCTTGAGTAGTAATATGAGAGATTAATCCAAATCCTGGTAGAATTAAAATATAAACTTCAGGATGACCAAAAAATCAGAAAAGATGTTGATAAAGGATAGGATCTCCCCCTCCTGCTGGATCAAAAAATGAAGTATTTATATTTCGGTCAGTTAATAATATTGTAATAGCTCCTGCCAATACTGGTAAAGCTAAAAGTAATAAAAAAGCTGTAATTATTACTGATCATACAAATAAAGGTATTTTTTCTATTGAACATATACATCTACGTATATTTAAAATTGTTGTAATAAAGTTAATTGCTCCTAAAATGGAAGAAATACCTGCTAAGTGAAGGGAAAAAATAGCAGTATCTACTGAATAGCCACTATGGTATAAAGCATTGGATAGAGGAGGGTATACTGTTCAACCTGTTCCTACTCCTTGATCAATTATTCTTCTTATAATTAATAAGTATAAAGAAGGAATTAATATTCAAAATCTTAAATTATTGAGTCGAGGGAAAGCTATATCTGGAGCTCCAATTATTAAAGGCACTAACCAATTTCCAAATCCACCAATAATAATTGGTATTGTTATAAAAAAAATTATAATAAATGCATGTGCAGTTACAATTGTATTGTAAATTTGATCATTTATTAAAAATGCGGATGATTGTCTTAATTCAATTCGAATAATTATTCTTAAAGAAAGTCCTAATAGCCCTGATCAAATTCCAAACAAAAAATATAAAGTTCCAATGTTTTTATGGTTTGTTCTTATTAGTCACATTATTATGATAAGATGGCTGATAAAAGCATGGAACTGTAAATTCTTATATAAACATTGTTTTCTTATTAAATTTTTTAGTCAAATATGATTTTAAATTGCAAATTTAAAGGTAATTAATATTAGAAATTTAACCAAAGTCTAAATTATATTTTCAACTTTGAAGGTTAATAGTTTTTTTAACTTAAGACTTTAGTTAATTAAATAAAATATTATTGGACCTGTGATATTTAAAATAAATATTATGTTAATAACTAAATGGTTGTTTAGAAATCATTTTTTGTAAGATTTAATGTTTGTAATTAAATTTAAAGATGATTTTAAATAAAAAAATAAAGTTAAAATAGATATAAAAATTCTTATTAAGATTCTTGTTGAGTTATTTAAAAACAAATATTTAATAGTTAGTCATTTAGGAGCAAATCCTAAAAAGGGGGGGAACCCTCTTAAAGATATTATAATTGAGAAAAAAAATCATTTGGTTATTGGTTTGCTAGATTTAATTTGAATCATTCATTTTACTTGCTTAAATCATATAAATTTTATTATTAAAATAGAAATTATAACATAATTAAGAAAAAAAACTCAAAAAAGTAAAAATGAATTTATTATTGTTAATAGTATTCATCCACTATTATTAATGGAAGAAAAAATTAATATTTTAATTAAGGAACTCTGGGTCAGTCCTCCAATTCTTCCTACAGAAATATTTATTATTACAATAAAGGGGGTGATTCATAATCAAGATGAAAAAATAGTAAATATTGGAACTAATTTCTGTATTGTTATAAATAAAAATAATGGAATTAAATTAAATTTTCTTACGATGGGGGGACTTCATGAATGAAGAGGGGCTATACTTCTTTTAATTATCAATGCTACTGGGGGTAACATAGTACTTAAAATTAATTTTTCATTATAAAAAATTATGCTTCTGTTAATTGAAGTAATAAAAATTACAGATCTAATTGATTGAATTAAGAAATATTTAATTGCTCTTTCACTTTTAATTATAGAAATAGGGGTTTCTATAATTAAGAAAATGAACATTAAAAGGTTTATTTCTATTCCTATTCAAATTATTATTCAAGAATTAGAAGATAGGGGGAAAACTACTGTTAAAACATATAATGGAATAATTATTAAATTTATGAGATGCACTAGAAAAAAGGTTTCCTATAGTTGAATTATGAATCCAAAAGCTTAAATTAGCTTATTTTTCTATATTTGAGTGTAATCACGTGAATTTTTGAAGTTCAAAATTTTTATTTTTTAAAAAAATGTAAGAAGAGTTTAAAAAACATTATTTATCACATCAAGATAATCCTTTATCAGGCATCTTCTTG